TCACTAAAATACCCCTAGAAGGGGATAGGGCTAAGCGGAGCGAAAAGGGTTTTCCATGAGATGGGAAATGAGAACTATTAGCCCCACACGAGGTTTGTGAATAAGTGATTGTCTGATAATGAGCAAGGAATATCCGTCTTTCTGCTAAACAGGATCTATTGAACTCATAATTCATTAGATACTTTTTATGAATGTCAACTAAGTATCGTAAGTAAATGGATCCCGGTTGTTCAATCATTTGATAACCAGAGTCATTCTTTGATAAACGATCACTATGAGTCAGACTCAATAGAATTTGATCAATCCTTTTTTCCGTCGTTAAGGTGGAGAACTGAACCAAGAATTCTCTTTCTTCATCATCAATCGAATCACTGTTCGCGACCCAGGATTCTATTTTATCATCAATCCAATCACCGTTCACGTTTTTTCTTTTTCTTATCAATGAATAGATCTCTTTACTTGTACGACTTAGATGTCTCGTATTTCTCGAAAAAGTGATTCGATTGATGGGATTTGGTATGATACTGATGAGATCGATGAGATTGATATTCAAATATTTCTTCTTAGAACGTATTGATTTGACCCCATAAGCGGGACCACCACCCAATAGCATGTTGCCGCCAGAAGCAGAATCCCGTATTTCTTCCAGAGAATCTCCTAATTGTTCCAGAGCAACTAGAAAGAGATTCTTTAACCAGAAAGAATTCAGTTCAGATGTAGGATACCTATCCAGAAGTTTTCGCAACTCAATCATGTATGATGGAATCATCAAAGATTTGATCTTTTCTAACTCTGTCTGTAACTCACTAGAGGCTCGGAAAACAAAGAGAAGATGTGTACGAACGAGATATCCAGCAACAAGAAGAAGGAAAAGAATTGAATAGAGGAACTCCCAAGCATTTGGTGATCTCAGATGTGTCCATATCAATGGAATGGGTGACTCATTATTTCGATGAATCATTTCTTCGGACAGAAGAAGATTCTGTAAACACTTACTCGAACTCTCACTTATCAGATTCCGTTGTGGAAGAATCGACCACCACTTTTTCTGAGGAATTGGCCATGATATATCTGATCCATGCATAATATCATGAAAAACGGACACAAAATTTTGACTGCCACTTAGGGAATATTGAAAGGGAATATTCAATATCAAATAAATATTGTTTTTTAAGGTGAAATAAAGATATTTACACCCCGTCCAAGTAAGGAACCATGGCATATAGGTTTGGAACAAATTCCATTTTGAAAGATTTGAAAAAGCACTATCTCGTTGAAGGGTTCTACCTACTTCCCCCTTCTCAACGTTTTTCTTTAGACAAAGACTCAGTTCTTTCCTCTTTCCGGACGGCACATATTTCTCAAAACGTGGAGTGTGAATCAAACCCACGTTTGAATTGAAACGGAGATAGTGATGCAAGTTTTTCCCTTCTGAATCAGATAGATTCATATCTGAAAGAAGCTGACAATAAGTTCTTTCAAAATTGACTATTTGTTCCTCTATTACAGGTGTTCCAGAAATGTCTGCAATCGAGTAAATAGGAACGGATGGATCGGATCGAATTGAAAAATGGAAAGATTTGTACAAGTTATACGTTTCGTTACCACTTTGTGGAACATTGTTAGGTATGAATATGCCAGATACCTGTGACTCAATTGGTGAAATAGTCTCTCTCTCTCCCAAAACATGTTTTTTTTTACCGAAACACAAAGAAACTATTTTGTTGCGAATACCCAAGATATTGGGGAATTGTGCATATGTAAAATCATAATTATGGATACGGGTCTTTTCCCCATAAAAATGGAATCCTTTGTTACAATAGAACCAGAAGCGATGGGGATGATTCAAGAATTGAAGTCTATTTGCTCTATAAAAAGAAGATATCAATGAACTTTTCTGAGGATTCAACCAATTGTTTCGATCGTGGGATATCATTGATAAATAGGAATCCGTGTTCTCAAAGGATTTCCTGCGATTTTTTCTAGTACGGAATGAATCAATCATGTACTTTTGTATCTTGTTGAACAAAAAAGGTAATATTGTTCCTGTATTGATTAAAAATTTCGATCTTTGGGAAGTATCATGATCATACAATAAGAAGGGTTTCAATTTATTCAAATAAACGATTTGAACACCTATTGATTCTAACAACTGATTGCCGGGTTGATCATTCAGACCTTTCAATTCATAGATGCAGATTTCGGCCCTATGAATGGAGATATTCCCGAGACTCACAACGAAAAAAGGAAGTGACTTAGATAAAAAGAGAAGCGACTTGGACAAAAGGAGAAGTGACTTGGACAAAAAGAAACGAAGTGACTTGGACAAATCTTGTTTGTCGATAACCTCGGACCAATCAATCGAATATTGATTAATACGTAATCGATCGAACATTACTTGAAAACGGTGTTTCTGCTCAGAAACGAAATGCTCCAAATGTTCCTGGAAATTCTTGCTTCCATTGGAGCATTTGTATCTATATACATTAGGATCCAGATTCGTGGATCTCTCGGTTCGAGAAATAAGAGGATCGAACCACTTCTTCTTAATCTTTTTCAAATTGGATAAATGTTGGTTGATCTTATCTATTATTATAGTTAGATGATTCAGAATATCATTTCCTATTGGGTGCTTTTGAATTCCATATGCGAAGTTGCAATCGGGTCGATTCATTAAAAAGAATCGATTCAATACATTTCTTATGTACCCATAGGTACTATATTGGATTTGAATCTGATTTCGGATCAATCTATATTGATGGATCGCCTCCATTATGTTGTTGTGAGCAAATACCGCTATTTTTGGTTTTGGATCTTCCAAATCATTCCCGCAGGAGATCCGGACCGATTTTTTTTTTATCTTTCGATAAAAAGATTCATTCTCTTCATAAAAAATAGAAGATAGAACCAATAAAGATTTCTTTTTCGATTCATCCCCGGAGTTGAATACCTCATTCAATAATTTTCCGTAGGAATCAATAGACAAGCCAAATTCCTTATTATGATAGGCTAAACCCGGCTCGGTTATTGATAGAGTGAATAGATCTGCCATTTCTTGAAATGTCTCTTCTAATTCAAACTCGTGGTGCAACCTGTATCCCCTTTTGTTCCGATCATGGAATAGATGAAATAAATCAAAAAATGCATTTTCGTTCAAGAATGAAATCTTATTGGAACTGTCCATATCCGGTTCATCCTTCGGAACCATATCCCATCCCGGATCTGCTGCAATCGAATGAACTGAGGAGGTATTTTGTAAATACGTAATTATCTTGAATATATCAACTATTTCTTTATTTTCCGATCGCCTCGAGGGGACAAAAGAAACACCTTGTTGTTTCTTCAACAATTTCTGATCTATAGTCGACCTCTCGGTAGGATTCAAACCCAGATGAAGTTCTGACCATCTATCAGAGAAAAAAGAACGAATTGATCTTGTAGGATTCCCAAGAAATTCTTCTATTTCTTCTGGAAGCAGATGATTATTCATCTGCTTCTCACGTTCCGGGAATAGCCGAGCCATTGAGGAATATCCGGAAAGGTATTTTGAGAATCGATCTGATTTTATCTCTGTTCGTTCCGTTTGAAGAAAGGAAGTATCTAAAAGAATTGATCTTTCTTTTAGTTGCTGAATCTCCGTTTGATTGATCAATGTGTGATATTCCGAACCCTCATTACTAATGGAATTGAAAGGATCTATGGATTGATCAGAAAATCCTTTCGATTGGCTAGAATCCGTTACTTGAAAGAAAATGGATCTTATGGAATCATATTGAATATTTGACGATACATTCCGTACCTTGCTAAAAACCCGATTCCTGTTTACCAACCACGCATTGTCTAACCAAATCAAATTCTCTCTCGAGACGTTCCTCAAAAAATCCGATTTGTGCCGATTCTTCCCCCCAATAACGAAGAGATCTTGGCGGAATTGCCACATATGAAATTGAGCGCAATTTTGCAAAAAAATACCCCCCTTGTTTCTCGAGAGGAGAAGGGAAACATGTTCAATCTCGTTTGATTGAATAGTCGCCTCAGCTCCTTGTTGTTTGAAGAACCCCCCCTCATCAATTGGTCTTTTTTCACGAAAAGCAGGCATGAGATAACAAATCAAATGTTTCACTAAAATTTCGAATAGCTGTCCCGAATTCAAGTTGATTATGTTTCGCTTCTTACTCGGAGAAAGGCGGTCAAAGAATTTCCAATCATGGTCCTTGCGGATCGGATCATTCGTATAGGATACAAAAAAAAACTCCAGATATTTTATATCTTTCTCTTTGAATGAGATCTCGATTCCAGCCGCAATTTCATTCGATATCTTACAGCTGGAATTCCTCTTTTTTACGATCGCATTCCTCCATCGCCGCGAACCCCAGTTAGATTCAGACATGATACACTTTTTAGTTATTGGAAGAACCCAAGTACTTTCTTTCGGATCCATGAAACAACTCTCATAGATCTTTTTCCCTTTTGGAAGATACAGGAGCGAAACAATCAACCTATTGAGATTGGAAGACCAAAAGGATTCTTTCAATGTATAATTGGGGGGTCCAATGGAACGCAGAGGTTTAGGAAGAAGCCCCATCAAATAGATATTTTTTCTTTCGGCCCTATTTCGATTGTATATAAGGACCGCTACTACAAGTACAAGCAGTACTACACCTTTGATCGTGCAATGTCGACGAATTGAACCCTGTGAATCACGTGAAATTGGGACACTCAAAGTTCGGGAATCAAAAAGTTTTATAAAGCGCTCTTGGTGGAAAAAAAAGGAAGTGAAAGATTTCACCGAATCGGGTTGGATCCATGAATCCAAGAAATCGTGAGAATTCTTGATTTCTCTCAATTCGAAGATCCAGGATTTGAATTGACGTCCTCTCATTTCATTGATTCCTCCTAAAGAATCCAAAAGAATCTAAGTGAATTGAATTTGGGTCACTTGCGATGTACAATGACCCCAGTGAAGCATCCATGGCTGAATGGTTAAAGCGCCCAACTCA